GTTAATGTAGCTTAAATATGCAAAGCAAGGCACTGAAAATGCCTAGATGAGCCATCAGGCTCCATAAACATAAAGGTTTGGTCCTAGCCTTTCCATTAGTTACTGATAAAATTACACATGCAAGCTTCCGCATCCCGGTGAAAATGCCCTCCAAATCACTAATGACGCAGAGGAGCAGGTATCAAGCACACAACAATCGTAGCTCACAACACCTTGCTTAGCCACACCCCCACGGGATACAGCAGTGACAAAAATTAAGCCATGAATGAAAGTTCGACTAAGTTATATTAAACTAGGGTTGGTAAATTTCGTGCCAGCCACCGCGGTCATACGATTAACCCAAACTAATGGTCCTACGGCGTAAAGCGTGTTACAGAATATACCTTATGCTAAAGTTAAATCTTAACTAGGCTGTAAAAAGCTACAGTTATCATAAAAATACAGCACGAAAGTAACTTTAATATTTCTAATCACACGATAGCTAAGACCCAAACTGGGATTAGATACCCCACTATGCTTAGCCCTAAACTTAGATAGTTCCCCAAACAAATCTACCCGCCAGAGAACTACTAGCAACAGCTTAAAACTCAAAGGACTTGGCGGTGCTTTATATCCCTCTAGAGGAGCCTGTTCTATAATCGATAAACCCCGATACACCTCACCACCTCTCGCTAAGCCAGTCTATATACCGCCATCTTCAGCAAACCCTAAAAAGGAAGAATAGTAAGCACAAGCATCTCAACATAAAAAAGTTAGGTCAAGGTGTAGCCTATGAGGTGGGAAGCAATGGGCTACATTTTCTACAATAGAACATCCCTTTCACGAAAGTTCCCATGAAACTAAGAACTAAAGGAGGATTTAGTAGTAAATTGAGAATAGAGTGCTCAATTGAATAGGGCCATGAAGCACGCACACACCGCCCGTCACCCTCCTCAAATGACAAAAAACAAAAATAACCTATTTAAACTGTAAAAACATAAGAGGAGACAAGTCGTAACAAGGTAAGCATACTGGAAAGTGTGCTTGGATAAACAAGATGTAGCTTAAACAAAGCATCTGGCTTACACCCAGAAGATTTCATATTAAACTGACCATCTTGAGCCAAAGCTAGCCCAAATATCCACAAACTCAACTACCATAGACCAATAAATCAAAACATTTAGTTAATCTTAAAAGTATAGGAGATAGAAATTTAACTTGGCGCTATAGAGATAGTACCGTAAGGGAAAGATGAAAGAAAAAATTAAAAGCACAAAACAGCAAAGATTACCCCTTGTACCTTTTGCATAATGAGTTAGCTAGACATAATCTAACAAAGAGAACTTAAGCTAGATACCCCGAAACCAGACGAGCTACCTATGAACAATCTTTATAGGATGAACTCGTCTATGTTGCAAAATAGTGAGAAGATTTGTAGGTAGAGGTGAAACGCCTAACGAGCCTGGTGATAGCTGGTTGCCCGGGATGGAATTTTAGTTCGACTTTAAACTTACCTAAAAAACCTATGAATTCTAATGTAAGTTTAAAATATAATCTAAAAAGGTACAGCTTTTTAGAACTAGGATACAGCCTTTATTAGAGAGTAAGCATTAACATAACCATAGTTGGCTTAAAAGCAGCCATCAATTAAGAAAGCGTTCAAGCTCAACAATTAAAACAACTTAATCCCAAAAGTAGACATCCAACTCCTAATATTAATACCGGGCTAATCTATTTAATAATAGAAGCAATAATGCTAATATGAGTAACAAGAAATATTTCTCCTTGCATAAGCTTATATCAGAACGGATAACCACTGATAGTTAACAACAAGATATTTATAACCCAACAATAAAACAAATATCAAGTCAATTGTTAATCCAACACAGGTATGCAGTTAAGGAAAGATTAAAAGAAGTAAAAGGAACTCGGCAAACACAAACCCCGCCTGTTTACCAAAAACATCACCTCTAGCATTTCTAGTATTAGAGGCACTGCCTGCCCAGTGACATTAGTTAAACGGCCGCGGTATCCTGACCGTGCAAAGGTAGCATAATCACTTGTTCCTTAAATAGGGACTGGTATGAACGGCCACACGAGGGTTTTACTGTCTCTTACTTCCAATCCGTGAAATTGACCTTCCCGTGAAGAGGCGGGAATATAAAAATAAGACGAGAAGACCCTATGGAGCTTCAATTAACTGATCCAAGGAGATTAACTTACTACCGACAGGGACAACAAACCTCCACAATGGATCAACAATTTAGGTTGGGGTGACCTCGGAGTATAAAACAACCTCCGAATGATTTAAATCAAGACTTACCAGTCAAAAGTATTACATCACTTATTGATCCAAATAATCATTTGATCAACGGAACAAGTTACCCTAGGGATAACAGCGCAATCCTATTCTAGAGTCCATATCGACAATAGGGTTTACGACCTCGATGTTGGATCAGGACATCCCGATGGTGCAGCAGCTATCAAAGGTTCGTTTGTTCAACGATTAAAGTCCTACGTGATCTGAGTTCAGACCGGAGCAATCCAGGTCGGTTTCTATCTATTGAACAATTTCTCCCAGTACGAAAGGACAAGAGAAATGAGGCCCACTTCACTAAAGCGCCTTCAACCTAATAGATGATATAATCTCAATCTAGACAGTTTCACCACATACACCTGCCCGAGAGCTCGGGTTTGTTAGGGTGGCAGAGCCCGGTAATTGCATAAAACTTAAACTTTTACAACCAGAGGTTCAACTCCTCTCCCTAACAACATGTTCATAATCAATGTCCTCTCACTAATTATTCCCATTCTCCTCGCCGTAGCCTTCCTAACACTAGTTGAACGCAAAGTACTAGGATACATACAACTCCGTAAAGGACCAAATATCGTAGGACCATACGGCCTACTTCAACCCATCGCCGACGCTGTAAAACTCTTTACTAAAGAACCTCTCCGACCCCTCACATCCTCTGTATCAATATTTATTATAGCCCCCATTCTAGCCCTCTCCCTAGCCCTAACCATATGAGCACCTCTGCCAATACCATACCCACTTATTAACATGAACCTAGGAGTACTATTTATACTAGCCATATCAAGCCTAGCTGTATATTCTATCCTATGATCTGGATGAGCCTCAAACTCGAAATATGCTCTAATCGGAGCCCTACGGGCCGTAGCCCAAACTATTTCATACGAAGTCACACTAGCCATCATCCTCTTGTCCGTCCTCCTAATAAATGGCTCCTTCACACTAACTACACTAATCATCACCCAAGAACATATATGATTAATTATTCCCTCATGACCTCTAGCCATAATATGATTTATTTCAACACTAGCAGAAACTAATCGAGCTCCCTTCGACCTAACAGAAGGAGAATCAGAGCTTGTTTCAGGCTTTAACGTAGAATATGCAGCAGGTTCCTTCGCCCTATTTTTCCTAGCAGAATATGCCAACATCATCATAATAAATATCCTCACAACAATTCTATTCTTTGGAGCATTCCACAACCCATACATACCAGAACTATATACCATCAACTTCACCATTAAAACCTTACTCCTAACAATCACCTTCCTATGAATTCGAGCATCCTACCCACGATTTCGATATGACCAACTCATACATCTCCTATGAAAAAATTTCCTACCTCTTACTCTAGCCCTATGCATATGACATGTATCCCTACCCATTATCACAGCAAGCATTCCACCCCTAACATAGAAATATGTCTGATAAAAGAGTTACTTTGATAGAGTAAATAATAGAGGTTTAAACCCTCTTATTTCTAGAACTATAGGACTCGAACCTAACCCTAAGAATTCAAAAATCTTCGTGCTACCATATTACACCATGCTCTAAAGTAAGGTCAGCTAAATAAGCTATCGGGCCCATACCCCGAAAATGTTGGTTTATACCCTTCCCGTACTAATCAAACCTCCTATTCTTATCATCATCATATCAACCGTTATCTTAGGAACCATAATTGTAATAACAAGCTCCCACTGAATATTAACCTGAATCGGCTTTGAAATAAATATACTAGCCATCATCCCTATTCTAATAAAAAAATTCAACCCACGAGCCATAGAAGCATCCACGAAATATTTCCTAACACAAGCAACCGCATCTATATTACTAATAATAGGAATTATCATTAACCTCTTACACTCAGGACAATGAACAGTATCAAATAATCTCAACCCCACATCATCAATCTTAATAACCACTGCCCTTGCAATAAAACTAGGTCTAGCCCCATTCCACTTCTGAGTTCCCGAAGTTACACAAGGAATCTCCCTATCCTCAGGTATGATTCTACTAACATGACAAAAAATTGCACCATTATCAGTCCTATACCAAATCTCACCTACCATCAACCCCAATCTACTCCTACCAATGGCTATCCTATCAGTCCTAATCGGAGGATGAGGTGGACTAAACCAAACACAACTACGTAAAATCATAGCATACTCTTCAATCGCCCATATAGGATGAATGACAGCCATTCTACTCTATAACCCCACAATGATATTTCTAAACCTAATCATCTACATTACCATAACATTAAGCACCTTTATACTATTCATAATCAACTCTGCCACAACCACACTCTCCCTATCACAAACATGAAACAAAGCACCTCTAATCACCTCTCTGATTCTAATACTAATATTATCTCTAGGAGGTCTCCCACCACTCTCAGGCTTTATCCCAAAATGAATAATCATCCAAGAACTCACTAAAAATGAAATAATTATCTTACCCACATTCCTAGCCATCACAGCACTACTCAACCTATACTTCTACATACGACTCACATATACTACAGCACTAACTATATTTCCCTCAACGAACAACATAAAAATAAAATGACAATTTGAAAACACAAAAAAGATGATCTTCTTGCCTCCCCTTATCATTACCTCAACTATACTACTCCCACTTACACCAATAATCTCCATCCTGGACTAGGAATTTAGGTTAAGACAGACCAAAGGCCTTCAAAGCCTTAAGCAAATCATCACCGATTTAATTCCTGAACAACTACCAAAYTACNNAATAAGGACTGCAAGAATCTATCTTACATCAATTGATTGCAAATCAAACACTTTAATTAAGCTAAGTCCTCACTAGATTGGTGGGCTTCCATCCCACGAAATTTTAGTTAACAGCTAAATACCCTAATCAACTGGCTTCAATCTACTTCTCCCGCCGCCTAGAAAAAAAAGGCGGGAGAAGCCCCGGCAGCGTTAAAGCTGCTTCTTTGAATTTGCAATTCAATATGATTATTTCACTACGAAGCCTGGTAAAAAGAGGGTCCAACCTCTGTACTTAGATTTACAGTCTAATGCTTTACTCAGCCATTTTACCTATGTTCATTAATCGCTGATTATTCTCTACTAATCACAAAGATATCGGTACTCTTTATCTCCTATTTGGCGCCTGAGCTGGTATAGTAGGGACCGCTCTTAGCCTTCTAATTCGAGCAGAACTTGGTCAACCCGGTACTCTGCTAGGAGATGATCAGATTTATAATGTAGTTGTCACTGCCCATGCATTTGTAATAATTTTCTTTATAGTGATACCTATTATAATTGGAGGGTTCGGAAACTGGTTAGTCCCATTAATAATTGGAGCGCCCGATATGGCATTCCCTCGAATGAATAATATAAGCTTTTGACTTCTTCCCCCCTCTTTTCTGCTCCTGCTTGCCTCTTCAATAGTGGAGGCCGGTGCAGGGACTGGATGGACTGTATACCCTCCTCTGGCTGGTAATCTAGCCCATGCAGGAGCATCCGTAGATCTAACTATTTTTTCTCTGCATCTCGCAGGGGTCTCTTCAATTCTAGGGGCTATTAACTTTATTACTACAATTATTAATATAAAACCACCAGCCATATCTCAATACCAGACACCTTTATTTGTCTGATCTGTTTTAATTACTGCCGTCCTATTACTCTTATCTCTACCAGTTCTAGCAGCCGGTATTACTATGCTTCTAACAGATCGGAACCTGAATACCACATTCTTTGACCCTGCAGGTGGAGGGGATCCTATCTTATATCAACATTTATTTTGATTCTTTGGCCATCCAGAAGTCTATATCCTAATTTTACCAGGCTTTGGAATAATCTCCCACATCGTTACCTATTATTCAGGTAAAAAAGAGCCCTTTGGCTATATAGGCATGGTCTGGGCAATAATGTCTATTGGTTTCCTAGGCTTTATCGTGTGAGCTCACCACATATTCACCGTAGGAATAGACGTTGATACACGGGCCTACTTTACATCAGCCACTATAATTATTGCTATTCCAACTGGAGTAAAAGTATTCAGCTGACTCGCTACGCTCCATGGAGGAAACATTAAATGNKCTCNNGCCATATTATGAGCCTTAGGCTTTATTTTCTTATTTACTGTAGGGGGCCTAACGGGCATTGTACTAGCCAATTCTTCACTGGATATTGTCCTTCATGACACTTACTACGTAGTAGCTCATTTCCACTATGTACTGTCAATAGGAGCAGTCTTTGCTATCATAGGAGGTTTTGTCCACTGATTCCCATTATTCTCAGGCTATACTCTTGATAATACTTGAGCAAAAATTCACTTTACAATTATATTCGTAGGAGTCAATATAACATTCTTCCCTCAACACTTCCTTGGGCTGTCTGGTATGCCCCGACGCTACTCTGACTACCCAGACGCATATACAACTTGAAATACAATCTCCTCAATAGGCTCTTTTATCTCACTAACAGCAGTAATGCTAATGATCTTTATAATCTGAGAAGCCTTTGCATCTAAACGAGAGGTGGGGACGGTAGAACTAACTACAACGAATCTCGAATGATTACACGGGTGTCCTCCTCCATATCACACATTTGAGGAACCAGCTTATGTATCTCTAAAATAAGAAAGGAAGGAATCGAACCCCCTAAAACTGGTTTCAAGCCAATGTCATAACCATTATGTCTTTCTCAATAAGAGATACTAGTAAAAAATTACATAACTTTGTCAAAGTTAAATTATAGGTTTAAATCCTTTGTGTCTCTATGGCATATCCCTTCCAATTGGGCTTCCAGGACGCTACATCACCCATTATAGAAGAGCTTCTACACTTTCATGACCACACACTAATAATTGTATTCCTAATTAGCTCTCTAGTCCTCTACATCATCTCACTAATATTAACAACTAAACTTACCCATACAAGCACGATAGATGCTCAAGAAGTAGAAACCATTTGAACAATTCTACCTGCTATTATTCTCATTCTCATTGCTCTACCTTCGTTACGAATTCTTTACATAATAGATGAAATTAATAATCCCTCTCTGACTGTAAAAACCATAGGACACCAATGATACTGAAGCTATGAATATACAGACTACGAAGACCTAAATTTTGATTCCTACATGATTCCTACTCAAGAATTAAAACCCGGCGAACTACGACTGCTTGAGGTTGATAATCGAGTAGTCCTACCCATGGAAATAACAATTCGAATGCTAATCTCATCGGAAGACGTCCTTCATTCATGAGCCGTTCCATCATTAGGCCTAAAAACAGATGCTATCCCAGGCCGACTAAATCAAACAACTCTAATAGGTACACGACCTGGACTATACTACGGCCAGTGCTCAGAAATCTGCGGCTCCAACCATAGCTTTATGCCCATCGTACTTGAACTAGTCCCACTAACATACTTCGAAAAATGATCGATATCTATACTATAAAATCATTGAGAAGCTAAATAAGCATTAACCTTTTAAGTTAAAGACTGGGAGTTTAAACCTCCCCTTAATGATATGCCACAATTAGATACATCTACCTGATTTATTATCATTTTGTCAATAATTATAACACTATTTATTGTATTTCAATTAAAAATTTCAAAACACCTGTATCCAGGAAATCCGGAACCCAAATCAACAGTGATACTAAAACAACCTAACCCTTGAGAAAAAAAATGAACGAAAATCTATTCGCCTCTTTCATTACCCCTACAATAATAGGACTCCCTGTTGTTGTCTTAATTATTATATTCCCAAGCATCTTATTCCCTTCACCCAACCGACTTATTAACAATCGCCTAGTCTCATTACAACAATGATTAGTGCAACTTACAGCAAAACAAATATTAAGCACCCACAACCACAAAGGTCAAACCTGAGCCCTAATATTAATATCCCTAATTTTATTTATTGGTTCAACCAACCTACTAGGTCTGCTCCCACACTCATTTACGCCCACTACTCAGCTATCAATAAACTTAGGAATGGCAATCCCCCTATGAGCTGCCACTGTAATTACTGGGTTCCGACACAAAACAAAATCATCCCTAGCTCACTTCTTACCTCAAGGAACTCCCCTGCCCCTAATTCCCATACTAGTAATTATCGAAACTATCAGTCTATTTATTCAACCAATGGCTCTAGCCGTACGACTCACAGCCAACATTACTGCAGGCCATTTATTAATTCATTTAATTGGAGGAGCTGCCTTAGCTCTAATGAGTATTAGTACTTCTGTTGCCCTTATTACCTTTATTATCCTTGTTTTATTAACAATTCTTGAATTTGCCGTAGCCCTTATTCAAGCTTATGTCTTTACTTTACTAGTAAGTCTATACCTACATGACAATACCTAATGACCCATCAAACCCACGCATATCACATAGTAAACCCTAGCCCATGACCACTTACAGGAGCCCTTTCAGCTCTCCTAATAACCTCAGGGTTAGCAATATGATTTCACTATAACTCAATATTATTATTAACTCTAGGTTTAACAACTAATATACTAACCATGTATCAATGATGACGAGACATTATTCGAGAAAGCACATTTCAAGGCCATCATACCCCTATCGTCCAAAAAGGCCTGCGATACGGAATAATTCTCTTCATCGTTTCAGAAGTATTCTTCTTTGCAGGCTTTTTCTGAGCCTTTTACCACTCAAGCCTTGCCCCTACTCCAGAACTAGGGGGTTGCTGACCTCCTACTGGCATTATCCCTCTCAACCCCCTGGAAGTACCATTACTCAACACCTCTGTACTGTTAGCCTCTGGAGTATCAATCACTTGAGCTCACCATAGTTTAATAGAAGGTAACCGAAAACACATGCTCCAAGCCCTATTTATTACAATCTCCCTGGGGGTATACTTCACACTTCTTCAAGCCTCAGAATATTACGAGACATCCTTCACAATCTCAGACGGAGTTTACGGATCTACTTTCTTTATAGCCACAGGATTCCATGGACTTCATGTAATCATTGGTTCTACTTTCTTAATCGTTTGCTTCTTTCGTCAACTAAAATTCCACTTTACATCAAATCACCACTTCGGATTTGAAGCCGCTGCTTGATATTGACATTTCGTAGACGTAGTGTGACTATTCTTATATGTCTCTATTTATTGATGAGGATCTTGTTTCTTTAGTATTAATTAGTACAGCTGACTTCCAATCAGCTAGTTTCGGTATATCCCGAAAAGAAACAATAAACATAATACTAACTCTACTTACCAACACACTATTATCAACACTACTAGTATTAATCGCATTCTGACTACCTCAACTAAACACCTATGCAGAAAAAGCAAGTCCATACGAATGTGGGTTTGACCCAATAGGATCTGCTCGCCTGCCCTTTTCCATAAAATTCTTCTTAGTAGCTATTACATTTCTACTCTTTGACTTAGAAATTGCCCTCCTACTACCCTTACCCTGAGCTTCACAAACAGAGAGTCCACTAATTATACTTATCATAGCACTACTACTCATCCTCCTCTTAGCCATGAGTCTGGCCTACGAATGGACCCAAAAAGGACTAGAATGAACCGAATATGATAATTAGTTTAACCTAAAACAAATGATTTCGACTCATTAGATTATAGTAAGTACTATAATTATCAAATGTCTATAGTTTATATTAATATCTTCCTAGCCTTCACCACATCCCTCATAGGGCTCCTAGTGTATCGATCCCACCTAATATCATCTCTCCTTTGCCTAGAGGGTATAATGCTATCCCTATTCGTTATAATATCTATAGTAATTTTAAGTAACCATTTCACATTAGCTAACATAGCTCCCATTATCTTACTGGTATTCGCTGCCTGTGAAGCAGCACTAGGTCTGTCCCTCCTGGTAATAGTGTCTAACACATACGGAACTGACTATGTACAAAACCTAAACCTACTACAATGCTAAAAATTATTATCCCTACTATAATACTGATACCGTTAACATGACTATCTAAACCTAATATAATCTGAATTAACTCAACAACCTACAGTCTACTAATTAGCCTCATTAGTCTTACCTTCCTCAACCAACCCAACGACAACAGCCTTAATTTTTCACTACTATTCTTTTCAGATCCACTCTCCGCACCCCTACTAGTACTAACTACATGACTCCTGCCTTTAATACTCACAGCCAGCCAATCTCATCTATCAAAAGAAACCTCAGCTCGAAAAAAGCTATATATTACGATACTAATTCTTCTGCAACTGTTCTTAATTATAACCTTCACTGCCATAGAATTAATCATGTTTTATATCTTATTTGAAGCTACCCTAATTCCCACCTTAATTATTATCACACGATGAGGAAATCAAACAGAACGACTAAACGCAGGCCTTTACTTCTTATTCTACACCCTAATAGGCTCACTGCCCCTTTTAGTTGCACTATTATATATCCAAAACACATCAGGAACTCTAAATTTCTTGGTTATACAATACTGAACAGAACCTATCTCACCTACCTGATCCAATATTTTCCTATGACTAGCATGCATAATAGCATTCATAGTAAAAATACCTTTATATGGCCTACACCTCTGACTACCCAAAGCACATGTAGAAGCCCCTATTGCCGGCTCAATAGTCCTGGCCGCCGTACTTCTAAAACTAGGGGGTTATGGGATAATACGAATTACAATGCTACTCAACCCACTAACGGGTCAAATAGCATACCCTTTCCTAATGCTATCCCTATGAGGAATAATCATAACAAGTTCTATTTGCCTACGCCAGACAGACCTAAAGTCTCTAATCGCATATTCATCTGTTAGCCATATGGCCTTAGTAATTGTAGCAGTATTAATTCAAACACCATGAAGTTACATAGGGGCTACAGCCCTAATAATCGCTCACGGACTAACATCATCCATACTATTCTGTCTTGCAAATACAAACTATGAACGAGTCCATAGCCGAACAATAATCTTAGCACGGGGCCTACAAACCCTTCTTCCCCTTATAGCAGCCTGATGACTACTAGCTAGCCTAGCAAACTTAGCCCTGCCCCCTACAATCAATCTAATCGGAGAGTTATTCGTAGTAATGGCCTCCTTCTCATGATCAAACATCACCATCATCTTGATAGGGACTAATATCATTATCACAGCCTTATACTCCCTCTACATACTCATTACAACCCAACGAGGCAAATATACACATCATGTTACAAACATTAAACCCTCATTTACACGAGAAAACGCCCTAATAACTCTTCACTTACTCCCTCTTCTCCTCCTATCTCTAAATCCCAAAATTATTCTAGGTCCCATTTACTGTAAATATAGTTTAACAAAAACATTAGATTGTGAATCTGATAATAGAAGTTTGAATCTTCTTATTTACCGAAAAAGTACGCAAGAACTGCTAATTCATGCCCCCATGCATAAAAGCATGGCTTTTTCAACTTTTATAGGATAGAAGTAATCCATTGGTCTTAGGAACCAAAAAATTGGTGCAACTCCAAATAAAAGTAATTAATCTATTCGCTTCATCAACTCTAACAACATTATTTATTCTACTACTGCCCATTATCATGTCCAACACCCAAATATACAAAAATAGTCTTTACCCCCACTATGTAAAAACTATAATCTCTTACGCTTTCATCATCAGCATATTTCCCACTATAATATTTATCTCCTCGGGCCAAGAAATAATTATCTCAAACTGACACTGACTAACAATCCAAACTCTAAAACTAATGCTAAGCTTCAAACTAGACTACTTCTCAATTATCTTTACCTCAGTAGCACTTTTTGTTACATGATCCATTATAGAATTTTCAATATGGTATATACATGCAGACCCACACATCAACCGATTTTTTAAATATCTCCTTATATTCCTTATTACAATAATAATCCTAGTTACTGCCAATAACCTATTCCAACTATTCATTGGCTGAGAGGGGGTAGGCATTATATCTTTCCTACTTATCGGATGATGATATGGCCGAACCGACGCAAACACTGCCGCCCTTCAAGCAATCTTGTATAATCGTATCGGAGATGTAGGATTCATTGTGGCTATAGCATGATTCCTAACTAATTCAAACACATGGGACTTTCAACAAATCTTCATTACTCAACACAATAATCTAACCGTTCCTTTAGCGGGACTTCTCCTAGCAGCCACTGGCAAGTCTGCCCAATTTGGCCTCCACCCTTGACTACCATCAGCCATAGAAGGCCCCACACCTGTCTCCGCCCTATTACACTCAAGTACAATAGTTGTAGCTGGAGTCTTCCTACTAATCCGCTTCCACCCACTCATAGAACAAAACAAAACAATTCAAACTCTAACCTTATGTTTAGGAGCCATAACAACCCTCTTCACAGCTATCTGTGCTCTCACACAAAATGACATCAAAAAAATTGTTGCTTTCTCCACTTCCAGCCAACTCGGACTTATAATTGTAACAATCGGCATCAACCAACCCTATCTTGCATTCCTACACATCTGCACACACGCATTCTTCAAAGCCATGTTATTTCTATGCTCTGGATCAATCATCCACAGCCTTAATGATGAGCAAGATATTCGAAAAATAGGCGGACTATATAAATCAATACCATTTACCACCACCTCCCTTATTATTGGAAGCCTCGCACTTACAGGAATACCCTTTCTAACAGGATTCTACTCCAAAGATCTAATTATCGAAACAGCCAATACGTCGTATACCAACGCCTGAGCCCTACTAATTACTCTCATTGCCACATCCCTAACAGCCGCCTACAGCACTCGAATCATATTCTTTGCACTCCTGGGACAACCACGCTTCAACCCTTTAATTCTACTCAATGAAAATAACCCCCTTCTAATCAACTCCATCAAACGCCTCTTGATCGGAAGTATTTTTGCAGGATACCTAATCTCCTGCAACATTCCTCCAACAACAATCCCACAAATAACTATACCCCATTATCTAAAACTAACCGCCCTTGTCGTGACTATCATAGGCTTTATCCTGGCACTAGAACTCAACCTTACAACTAAAAACCTAAAATTTAACTACCCTACAAACCTCTTCAAATTCTCTAACCTCCTAGGGTATTTCCCAACTATTATACACCGCTTCCCACCAATAACAAGCCTGGTTATAAGCCAAAAATCCGCATCAATATTATTAGACGCAATCTGACTAGAAAACGTATTACCAAAATCCATCTCCTACTTTCAAATAAAAACATCCACCGTCATCTCTAACCAAAAAGGATTAATTAAGCTCTACTTCCTATCCTTCCTTATTACCCTTGCTCTTAGCCTAATCCTAATTAATTTCCACGAGTAATCTCCATAATTACCAGTACACCAGTAAGCAAGGACCAGCCAGTGACAATAACCAATCAAGTCCCATAGCTATATAAAGCTGCAATCCCTATAGCCTCTTCACTAAAAAACCCTGAATCACCTGTATCATAAATCACCCAATCACCCGCACCATTAAATTTGAATACCACCTCAATCTCATCCCCTTCTAAAATATAGCAAGCTGTTAATAACTCTGCCAACACCCCTGTAATAAGCATCGCCAACACAGACTTATTAGACACTCAAGCTTCAGGATAAGGCTCAGTGGCCATAGCTGTAGTATACCCAAACACTACAAGCATACCCCCTAAATAAATTAAAAAAACTATCAGACCTAAAAAAGACCCTCCAAAATTTAATACAATTCCACAACCTACACCACCAGCCACAATTAAACCAAACCCACCATAAATTGGAGAAGGCTTTGAAGAAAAACTAACAAAGCTTACCACAAAAATAACACTTAAAATAAATACAATGTATGTTATCATTATTCCCACATGGAATTTAACCATGACCAATGATATGAAAAACCATCGTTGTATTTCAACTATAAGAATCTAATGACCAACATTCGAAAGTCTCACCCCCTCGCCAAAATCATCAACGAATCACTCATTGATCTCCCTGCTCCTTCCAACATCTCAGCTTGATGAAATTTCGGCTCTCTACTAGGAATCTGCCTTATTTTACAAATCCTAACAGGGCTATTCTTAGCCATACACTACACAGCAGACACAACAACCGCCTTCTCATCAGTCACCCACATTTGTCGTGATGTTAATTATGGCTGAATTATCCGATACATACATGCCAATGGAGCTTCCATATTTTTTATTTGCTTATTCATTCATGTAGGCCGAGGAATATACTATGGTTCCTATACCTTTTCAGAAACATGAAATATCGGAATTCTATTATTATTCGCAGCCATAGCTACAGCCTTCATAGGCTACGTCCTACCATGAGGCCAAATATCCTTCTGAGGGGCCACTGTAATTACTAACCTCTTGTCAGCAATCCCCTACATCGGAACCAATCTCGTAGAGTGGGTCTGAGGAGGCTTTTCAGTAGACAAGGCCACCTTAACACGATTCTTCGCCTTCCACTTTATCCTCCCGTTCATCATCTCAGCCTTAGCGGCAGTCCACCTATTATTCCTACACGAAACAGGGTCTAATAATCCTTCAGGAATAGTGTCTGACTCCGACAAAATCCCATTCCACCCATATTACACAATTAAGGACATTCTAGGCCTCTTACTCCTAATCCTAGTACTAATACTGCTAGTCCTATTCTCACCCGATCTATTGGGAGACCCAGACAACTATACCCCCGCCAACCCCCTAAGCACCCCACCACATATCAAACCCGAGTGATACTTTCTATTCGCATACGCAATTCTCCGATCCATCCCCAATAAGCTAGGAGGAGTCCTAGCTCTCGTCCTCTCCATCCTAATTCTAGCAGTCATCCCCCTACTACATACCTCAAAACAACGAAGCATAATATTCCGACCACTTAGTCAATGCTTATTTTGACTTTTAACAGCAGATCTACTTACCCTAACATGAATTGGAGGCCAACCAGTAGAACACCCTTTCATAACCATTGGACAACTAGCCTCCATTCTCTATTTCTCAATCCTCCTTATTCTCATACCCATTTCTAGCACTATCGAAAACCGCCTCTTAAAATGAAGAGTCTTTGTAGTATACTAAATACCTTGGTCTTGTAAGCCAAAAACGGAGGATATCTACCCTCCCTAAGACTTCAGGGAAGAGACAACAGCCCCACCATCAGCACCCAAAGCTGAAATTCTTTCTAAACTATTCCCTGCAACACTAAAAATCAACCCAACAACTTTTGTAATTCATATATTGCATATACTTGTACTGTGCTTGCCCAGTATGTCCTTAAATCCCCATTTCGGCGCATGTGCAATATACCTATTAATATTTTACAAGACATATTATGTATGTCGTACATATTATGCTCGTCCCCATACACCCCCATGCTATGTACATCGTGCATTAATCGCTTGTCCCCATGAATTATTAAGCATGTACAGTATATCTATTGATATTACATAAGACATATTATTCATATCGTACATAAGCCTACTTAAGGGCAATACTCTATGGACCTCAACTGTCCGAAAGAGCTTAATCACCGGGCCTCGAGAAACCAGCAACCCTTGCGAGAGGTATACCTCTTCTCGCTCCGGGCCCATTTCAACGTGGGGGTTTCTATACCGGAACTATACCTGGCATCTGGTTCTTACTTCAGGGCCATGGTAGTTATATACTCCAATCCTACACTTACCTCAAATGGGACATCTCGATGGACTAGTGACTAATCAGCCCATGATCACACATAACTGTGATGTCATGCATTTGGTATTTTTTAATTTTTAGGGGGGGAGCTTGCTACGACTCAGCTATGACCGTAGACGGTCTCGACGCAGTCAAATGTTTTGTAGCTGGACTTATTCTCTATGCTAGGATTCAACAGGACAATAGATCAGGTGTTATTCAGTCAATGGTTACAGGACATAATTCTAATTCCTAACGTCTCAACCGGAGGCACATAGGCGCACCCGCGTATACGTACACGCCCGCGTGTACGTACACACCCACGCGTACACGTACACGNNTAYACGTAYWYRTWCAATAGATAAACAACTAGCTTAACCAAACCCCCCTTACCCCCCGTTAACCTTATAATAAGAGTATGAACTTATTGGTGTCTTGCCAAACCCCAAAAACAAGACTAAATTCATATCGAACATAAGGCCTTATTACAAATCCCTATAATCTACCAAAAACTCCAATTTGTACTAGCCACAAGTACCAGTATAATACCTAACTCGTAACTATCTATAGATATATCCCCTTAGCTCTAACTCACCACTATTGAACAATATTTTATAATACGCCAAAAAATAATAAATCTACTTAGTATCTATCCTC